CCTGTATTGTTGAATAGAGCGCCCACCCTGCATAGATTAGGCATACAGGCGTTCCAGCCCATTTTAGGGGGTGGACGTGCTATTTGTTTACATCCATTAGTTCGTAAAGGATTCAATGCAGACTTTGATGGGGATCAAATGGCTGTTCATGTACCTTTATCTTTGGAAGCGCAAGCGGAGGCTCGTTTACTTATGTTTTCTCATATGAATCTCTTTTCTCCGGCTATTGGAGATCCCATTTCGGTACCAACCCAAGATATGCTTATTGGACTCTATGTATTAACGATCGGGAATCGTCGAGGTATTTGTGCAAATAGGTATAATCCATGGAATCGCATAAACTATCAAAATGAAACAGTTAATGATTATAAGTATAAATATACTACGAAAGAGAAAGAGCCCTATTTTTGTAGTTCCTATGATGTACTTATAGTTTATCAGCAGAAACGAATCAATTTAGATAGTCCTTTGTGGCTTCGGTGGCGACTAGATCAACGTGTCATTGCCTCAAGAGAAGTTCCTGTCGAAGTTCAATATGAATCTTTGGGTACCTATCATGAAATTTATGGGCACTATCTAATAGTAAGACGTATAAAAAAACAAACCCTTTGTATATACACCCGAACCACTGTTGGTCATATTTCTTTTTCTCGAGAAATAGAAGAAGCCATACAGGGGTTTTGTCAGGCCTACTCATACGGTACCTAAGCTAAGGACTTCTGTAATACCGCGGGAATTTTGATCTCTCCGGTTCAACTGGAATCATAATTCCTTAATTTCTACATGAATCGAGATCCAGTAAAGGAGGTCTTCGAATCACTGACTCAAACCCATTGGCGAATCCTACTCAGCGGAATAGAGAAGTACTTATGGCAGAATGGGCTGATCTGTTCTTTTACAATAAAGCGATAGATGGGTCTGCCATGAAACGACTTATTAGCAGATTAATAGATCACTTCGGAATGGCATATACATCGCACACCCTGGATCAAGTAAAGACTCTGGGTTTCCAGCAAGCCACTGCTACATCCATTTCATTAGGAATTGATGATCTTTTAACAGTACCTTCTAAGGGGTGGCTAGTCCAAGATGCTGAACAACAAAGTTTCATTTTAGAAAAGCACCATCATTATGGGAATGTACACACAGTAGAAAAATTACGCCAATCCATTGAGATATGGTATGCTACAAGTGAATATTTGAGACAAGAAATGCATCCTAATTTTAGGATGACTGATCCTTCTAATTCAGTCCATATAATGTCCTTTTCGGGAGCTAGAGGAAATGCATCTCAGGTACACCAATTAGTAGGTATGAGAGGATTAATGTCGGATCCCCAAGGACAAATGATTGATTTACCGATTCAAAGCAATTTACGCGAAGGACTTTCTTTAACGGAATATATCATTTCCTGCTACGGAGCCCGCAAAGGAGTTGTGGATACTGCTGTACGAACATCAGATGCTGGATACCTCACGCGTAGACTTGTTGAAGTAGTTCAACACATTGTTGTACGTAGAACAGATTGTGGCACTACCCGAGGCATTTCCGTGAGTCCTAGAAATGGGATGACGGAAAGAATTTGGGTCCAAACACTAATTGGTCGTGTATTAGCATACAATATATATATGGGCCTACGTTGCATTGCCGCTCAAAATAAAGATATTGGGGTTGGACTTGTCACTCGATTCATAACCTTTCGAACACAACCAATATATATTCGAACCCCCTTTCTTTGCAGGAGTATATCTTGGATCTGTCGATTATGTTATGGTCAGAGTCCCACTCATGGCGACCTGGTCGAATTAGGAGAAGCAGTAGGTATTATTGCGGGTCAATCAATCGGCGAACCGGGGACTCAACTAACATTAAGAACCTTTCATACCGGTGGAGTATTCACAGGTGGTACTGCAGAACATGTACGAGCTCCTTTTAAGGGAAAAATCAAATTCAATGAGGATTTGGTTCATCCCACACGTACACGTCATGGGCATCCTGCTTTTCTATGTTATATAGACCTGTATGTAACTATTGAGAGTCACGATATTCTACATAATGTGAATATTCCACCCAAAAGTTTTCTTTTAGTTCAAAATGATCAATATGTAGAATCAGAACAAGTGATTGCTGAGATTCGCGCTGGAACATCCACTTTCAATTTTAATAAAGTTAAAGAGAAAGTTAGAAAACATATTTATTCTGACTCAGAGGGAGAAATGCACTGGAGTACCGATGTGTACCATGCACCTGAATATAAATATGGTAATGTTCATCTCTTACCCAAAACAAGTCATTTATGGATATTATCAGGATCTCTGTGCAGATCCAGTATAGTGCCTTTTTCGCTCCACAAGGATCAAGATCAAATGAATGTTCATTCTGTTGAACGGAGATCTATTTCTGACCTCTCCGTGACTAATGATCAAGTGAGACACAAATTGTTTAGTTCGAATCCTTACGGTAAAAAGGGGGGGGTTCTTGATTATTCAGGACCTGATCG